ATGGGAAAAAAGAGCCATGCCAGTACCTAGCTGGGCTCTGGCTGTATAAAAAAAACTATAAAATAAAATAGAATTAAAAATTAAATATATATAATTATTAAATATATATTATAATATATTCTTTTTTATATAGAATATATAATAATGAATAGAAATCAAATAGAAAAAAAAGAGATAAGATATCAATCAAATAAGATGTAAAGAAGGCTTTTTTTCAAGCCCTATCTTTTCTTTTTGTTTATGCGATGTAACATAAACATAATAATTCAATTTTTTTATTGGGGAGAGATGGCTGAGTGGACTAAAGCGTCGGATTGCTAATCCGTTGTACGAATTTTTGTACCGAGGGTTCGAATCCCTCTCTTTCCGTTTCCGTTGATTGATGATTTGTTATTTTTTTCGTTTGAACTTATGGAGCTTCTTTTTTTCCTTCCTTGTTTGTTTCATTTTTTTTTTTACTAGTTAAAGATGTAACATAGATAGAAAAACAAAAAATATTTCAAAATCCAGCACAAGTAAGGAAAACACATAAAACAAAAAATATTTTCTTATTCTTCACGTCCTGGATTACGTCCTGGATCGTTAGATAGGAATCCGAAGATGAAAAGAGAAACAAAGAATATAACTATCGTGTAAACAAATAGTTTTAGAGTAAGCATTACAAAATCTCCAAGATAATTAAAAAAAACGACAGAGAAAGAGAATAGATTCTCTTCTATTTCACATTATGTTTTCTTTGATACAAAGTTTCTAAGAAATGAAGTGATTTCGATTCGAGGAAATAGAAAAAAAATTCGGAAATTGATTTGTAGTAAGAGTCGAACCTTTTATTACCAATAATTACTATTACCAAAAATTTTATTTCATATCCACAATCGAGATCTAGGTATTGGTGGTGGACTCAAATCTAATAATAGGATTTGGATTTCTTAATGGAAAAAACGGATAAGATGGTCCGGATTTTTTCTTGTCTATCCAAAAATTTTCATATTGGAATCAAGGATTCACACTGTAAGACTTATCTGATCTTATAAATTGTTAAAATGTTTGAATTTTTGTTTTCGAATAAATTTTGAATTTTTTTAGGACATTATTCAAATTAAAGACCTTATCGAAAACTTACAGCAGCTTGCCAAACAAAAGCTAAGAGAAAAAAGAATAAGGGTATTACTGGCATAATATCTACAATTGGATTCAAAAAAGCGTAGGCTTCAGGCAATTTCGCCAATAAAAAACTACTTGAATAAAGGGCGGAATGAATACAAATACAGACCAAGCTAAAGATATTAAGCATAACAAAAATTTTGTTCTTTAAGAAAATTAATTGTATTTTTTCTTTTTTTGAATTCGAATTTTCATTTTTATTGTGTTTTATTATATATATATTATATGATTACGTTAGACTTTTTTATTAAGAATTTAATAAAAAAGAAAAAATAAAAGAATTCTAAAGAAATATATATATATAGTATGTAATAATATACTAGAAAATAATTCAAAAAAATGGATAATAATAATAATGTAAATCTAAATAATTCGAATATTGAATTCATATTTATCATGAATATTTATTCATATTCATTATAGATATGAATGAATATGAATAAATGAGTAATCAAACTAAAAAAAAATGGATCAAATAAGATCCGACCCCAAAATCCTTTTTTGATTTGAACTTATCCAGTTCAAAATCTTTTCATTCTGAAATAAAAAATCGAAGAAATCATACTTTCATACAATATCTTAATTGAATTTAATGTAATGATCAATAAATTCAGTTTAATTTGATATCTAAGCATATCAAATCAAAATCCTAGCAACAATTTATTCTCTAATTCTCTAGAGAATAATAGAGAATAATTTTGGAACTGGAATTGACGAACAACCAATAATAGTGTTTATTAGTGTCGAATCGACAATGGGGCGTGGCCAAGCGGTAAGGCAGCGGGTTTTGGTCCCGTTATTCGGAGGTTCGAATCCTTCCGTCCCAGATCACATATATTCATGATATATACCTATTTGAATACAAATTGTATATCAGAATAAAGATGACCCTTGATTTTTTTGAATCATTCGTCTCTAATCTAAATCGAGTCGCTTTTTAATATGTAGATCTAGATTCAAAATAGACTCGATTTTTTTGTTTTTTTTTGTAATCTTATTTTAATCATTTTATTTAATCATTTAATTGTAAAATAAATATATTGATTATTCTTTCATATTTCTTTCTATTTTTTCAAGAAATTTAAATTTTTTTTTATACTTCTTTAGAAATGAAATTGTCCAGTTATATATCTAGAAGTCAAAAGTATATATTATTAGATTATATATACATTATTATTAGATTATATATAGATTATTATTAGATTATATATATATATTATAGATTGAATCAATTACATACCGGATCTAAAAGAATGTTATGGTAAAACATCGTTTGAAACGATGTGGTAAAAAGCAACGTGCGACTTAAAAGACATGATTAGATTAGCTGTGGATTCTAACATCCGCCATTATTTCTAGTAGATAGAATCTATTATATAGAAATCGGGGTGCTCTTGGCTCGACATCGTTTGTTCTGTTCCACTAGAACTCTTTTCTCTTTTATACCCCCTTTTTTTTGTTCGATTCATACCTAATTTTTTATTTCTTGTTATTGACATAGAATGTTGTTTTCTATAACCATAAAAATCGATTTTTATCTATCTTCAAAATGAAAAAAAAAAACTACAAAAATGGATAGAGGTAGAAGATATAATTAGAAGATATAATATGGGAAAAAAGAAATTAATAATGACTCAATGAAGTCATTGGGTCCTTAAATACAGTAAGTACCCCCAATGAGGTTTTTTTCTTTCTTTTTTCATTTAAAAAATATAATCATTGAAAATCGAATATTTTTTTATAGAAAAAAAATTCCAGCACATATATAGTGACATATATAGTGAAATAATACTTCGAGTTTTCATGAAAAAAAGAATCATTTTTTTTAATACCCACTTGCTCGTTATTATTATCAGTTATTAACCCTATATATTATATTGGATTTATATACTTATTATATTTATTTTATATTTATTCTAATTTTTTATTGATAGTAAATAAATGAGATATGATATTAAAAATAAACTATTTATATGATTTTTCATTGAATGACTATTCATCAATTGTCATGTCATGTAAATAGAGGAAAAAATTTCTATGGAAAAATGGTGGTTCAATTCTATGCTGTTTACTAGGGAGTTAGAGTACAGGTGTGGTTTAAGTAAATCAATAGAGAGTTTTGGTCCTATTGAAAATACCAATGTAAGTGAAGACTCCCCAATTTTCACTGATATGGATAAAAACATTCATAGTTGGAAGAATAGTGAAAATTTTAGTTACAGCAATGTTGATTATTTAGTAGGTATCAGGAACATCAGGAATTTCCTATCTGATAAAACTTTTTTAGTTAGGGATAGGAATAGGAAGAGTTATTCCATATATTTTGCTATTGAAAATCAAATTTTTGAGATTGACAATGATCATTCTTTTCTAAATGAACCAGAAAGTTTTTTTTCTAGTTATAAGAATTCTAGGTATTTGGAGAATGGCTCTAAGAGTGATGATAATCATTACATGTATGATACTAAATCTAATTGGAATAATAACATTAATAGTTGCATTGAGAGTTATCTTCGTTCTCAAATCGGTATTGATAGTTACATTTTAGATGATAGTGACTTTAATCGTTACTTTTGTGGTAAGGGCATAAATAGTAGTGAAAGCAAGAGTGCTAGTATAATAACTAGCACGAATGAGACAAATGATAGTGATTTTACTAAAAGAGAAAGTTCTAGTGATCTCGATGAGACTCAAAAATATAAGCATTTGTGGATTGAATGCGAAAATTGTTATGGATTAAATTATAAGAAAATTTTGAAATCAAAAATGAATATTTGTGAACACTGTGGATATCATTTGAAAATGAGCAGTTCAGATAGAATCGAACTTTCGATTGATCCAGGTACTTGGAATCCTATGGATGAAGACATGGTCTCTGTAGATCCCATAGAATTTCATTCGGAAGAGGAACCTTATAAAAATCGTATTGATTCTTATCAAAAAAAGACAGGATTAAGGGAGGCTGTTCAAACAGGCACAGGTCAACTAAACGGTATTCCTGTAGCAATTGGTATTATGGATTTTCAGTTTATGGGGGGTAGTATGGGATCCGTAGTGGGTGAGAAAATCACTCGGTTGGTCGAATATGCTAGCAATCAACTTTTACCTCTTATTCTAGTATGTGCGTCCGGAGGAGCGCGTATGCAAGAAGGAAGTTTGAGCTTGATGCAAATGGCTAAAATATCTTCTGCTTTATATGATTATCAAATCAATCAAAAATTATTCTATGTATCGATCCTTACATCTCCTACTACTGGGGGGGTGACAGCTAGTTTTGGCATGTTGGGGGATATCATTATTGCCGAACCAAATGCTTACATTGCATTTGCGGGTAAAAGAGTAATTGAACAAACGTTGAATAAGGAAGTACCCGAAGGTTCACAATCGGCTGAATTTTTATTCCAAAAGGGCTTATTTGATTCAATCGTACCACGTAATCCTTTAAAGGAGGTTCTAAGTGAGTTATTTCAACTCCACGCTTTCTTTCCTTTGACTCAAAATGAAAAATCAAGCAGAGCCTAAAATTCTTTTTTTTTTTTTTAACTTCAAATAAAATAAATTATGAGACAAAAATCAAATTAGAACACACAAGAGCAAACTAATAAGATATTAATAGAAAAATCCTAAGAATAATAAAAAGTTATATTATCATACACACGTTTCTTGTAGAAATAGAGGGCTAAATTCATCCAGTTATTTAGTTCTACATTCCTTATAATTATTATTGGATTCGATTTGTACTTTTTTTTTATTCTATTCTTTAATAATGTTCTTTAGTAATAAATATTTTTCAATTTTTTTTTTCTTTTATTATTGATTTATTATATTCTATATATATTATGTATACTCATATGTATACTCAATATATAGAGTATAGAATAATATATATAGAATATATGTTATCCATATATAGTCATTTAGCTATACTTAGTATAATTTTGTAAATATACTTAGTATAAGTCTATATGAATTCTAGTGATTATAGACTATATTTATTACAATATATATAAGAGTAATCAAAATATGAAATTAATATAACAATCAAAATAACAGGTACAAATATTAAATCGAGGTACCCTTTTTATGATAAACTTACCTTCCATTTTTGTTCCTTTAGTGGGCCTAGTATTTCCGGCAATTGCAATGGCTTCTTTATTTCTTCATGTTCAAAAAAACAAGATTTTTTAGATACGGGCAGTAGGGACAAATCTCATTTATTTTTTTAGATAAAGTCAAATTCATTTGACTTGGCTTTGTTATTCTATTTTTAAATAACTATTCCATTAAAAAACAAAAGAAAGAAAAGGAAGATACTAATATCATATAAGCCTTAATAAGGAGGATAAAATATGACTTGGGAGTCAGAACATGTTTGGCGCTCAGAAGACGCATGGATCGACATTGTAACGGGGTCTCGAAAACCAAGCGATTTCTTCTGGGCTTCGTTCATTCTTTTAGGTTCATTAGGGGTTTTATTGATTTCAGCTTCCAGTTATTATGGCAGGAATTTGTTATCTTTCATTTCGTCGGAGTTTGAGCCTGAGCTAGTTCCTTTTTTGCCACAAGGGGCCACGATGACTTTCTATGGAACCGCGGGTCTCTTTCTAAGTTTTTCTTGGTGGCTTCTAATTTTTTGGAATGTGGGTAGTGGTTATGATTTTTTCGATAAAAAAAATAAAATGGTGTGTTTTTTTCGTTACGGATTTCCTGGAAAAAATCGTCGTATTTTTATCCGAGTCCGTATGGACGATATTCAGTCCCTCATAATACAAAGTCAAATAGAAACTAAAAAAGATAGTAGGTATCGTAATGGTGTCCTTTATATGCAAACCAGAGAACAGGGAGCCATTCCCTTGACTCCTATTGATGATTATTATAGGACTCCACGCAAAGTTGCACAAAAAGCTTGGGACTTGTCCATATTCTTGCGTGTACCAATGGAAATTTGATAAAAATAATTTCGAAAAATAAATGTTTTTCCCTAAGAAAGCATTTATTTTTCAAAATTATTTTTAATTGATAGCTTTTGAAACAATATTTTTTTTCTTCATTCGAATTGGCAGTGGATTCTTTCGTTTTCTTCTTTGATTTCTGTATTCTTTTTATTAGAAATTCAAGGCAAAAACTAACTTCCGAATTACAAATAAAAAAAGCGGGAATAGATTCGAATATATAGGTTCTATGACTTGTAATAGAACTTATGCTTGATAGAAAGATTATTATCATATAGAGTTGACAAATGAGATGAAGCTGAGTTCATTAAAGACGAAAAATGGCAAAAAAGAAAGTATTCATTCCCCTTCTATGTCTTACATCTATAGTCTTTTTGCCCTGGGGCATTTCTTTTACATTTAATAAATGTATGGAATCTTGGTTTACTAATTGGTGGAATACTAAACAATCCGAAATTTTCTTGAATATCATTCAAGAAAAAAGTATTTTAAAGAAATTCATAGAATTTGAGGAACTGTTCCTCTTGGATGAAATGTTAAAGGAATACCCGGAAACACGTTTACAAAACCTTCGTATGGGAATCTACAAAGAAACCATCCAATTGATCAAGACACACAACCAAGATCGTATCCATACGATTTTGCACTTCTCGACAAATATAATCTGTTTCTTTATTCTAAGTGGTTATTCTATTCTGGGTAATCAAGAACTCATTATTCTTAACTCTTGGGTTCAAGAATTCCTATATAACTTAAGTGACACAATAAAAGCTTTTTCGATTCTTTTGTTAACTGATTTATGTATAGGATTCCATTCGACTCATGGTTGGGAACTAATAATTGGTTCTGTCTATAAAGATTTTGGGTTTACTCAGAATGAGCAAATTATATCTGGTCTTGTTTCCACTTTTCCAGTCATTTTAGATACTATTTTTAAATATTGGATTTTCCGTTATTTAAATCGCGTATCTCCCTCACTTGTAGTGATTTATCATTCTATGAATGACTGAAAAAACGATCCACTGATCCAATTATAAAGTTTGTTTTTTTGTATATAAAAGCTAAACATTCCAAAATTTACTAATTTTTTTTCTTTCTACTCGTATTCTTCCTATATTCTAGGAAAATTATTTCAGTAAATAGCAGATTCATGGATAGGGAACGATGCCAGTAACCTACCTAATCTTATTGTAGAAATTTTCAGGATCAATGATTGGACCATGCAAACTAGAAATGCTTTTTCTTGGATAAAGGAAGAGATTACTCGATCCATTTCCGTATTGCTCATGATATATATAATAACTCGAGCACCCATTTCAAATGCATATCCCATTTTTGCCCAACAGGGTTATGAAAATCCGCGAGAAGCTACCGGCCGTATTGT